AAGTCTCTTTAGCAAGATTATTAATCAGATGTGGAATGATCGTTTATGAAATAGGCATTCCATATATGGATAAAAGATATCAAGCTGCTGAATTAGCACTTTTACGTGATTCCTGTAGAAAGAGGTGTATACCAATACCACGAATTGTGGAAAAACCAGACAATTCCAATCAAATACGGCGTATGCGGGAGTTACAACCTGACCTGGCCATCACGGGAATGGCTCACGCGAACCCATTAGAGGCAAGAGGAATTAGTACAAAATGGTCCATTGAATTTACTTTTGCTCAGATTCATGGATTTTCCAATGCAAGAGACGTGCTTGAATTAATTACCCGTCCTCTAAGACGGAATGAAAATTTAGAAAACTTAGATCGGGCTACTCTGGTGAGAATTAACAAACAAGAAGATCCATCGGAACGTCAACACTAACATATTTCATAATCCTTGGAGACAGGAAATGATTCTATTCCACTTTTCCCTTTGATTCAAGTTTGTTTTTATGATCAATACTTTTGACATTCATTTCTCTTCCATTCCTGAGAAAAAGAGAGGATCCATCGAATCTCAAGTATGGTTTTTCACCAATCGAGTTCAAAAACTCAGTAGACACCTCGGGACACATAAAAAAGACTATTCCTCCCAAAGGAGTCTGCGGAAACTTTTGATCAAACGGAAGCGACTTCTTCTTTACTTATACAATAAAAAGAAACTTGGTTCCAAACCAAACTAATTTGTTTATCATAAGTTTTCAACTTAATTTATAAGGAATTTTTTACAAAATCTATTTAAACAAAAAAATGGCTGTTCCAAAAAAACGGAAATCTGGGAATAACAAAAAGCTTTGGCGAGCAAAAGCATTGAAATTAAAAAAAATCTTTAGTAATTTTAAAATTATCGATCATATCTATTCAAAATATCAAGGGTTCAAAAAGTCATTAAAACAACAAAAATAAAGAGATAAATTTTTATTAAAAGATGATTAATAAAATAGAATATTACTTATATAAAATAGAATATTATATGGAGAATAAATGGCTCATTCAGTCAAAATTTATGATACATGCATTGGTTGTACACAATGTGTACGAGCATGTCCTACTGATGTTTTAGAAATGGTCCCTTGGACCGGTTGTAAGGCTAAGCAAATAGCCTCTGCTCCACGAACAGAAGATTGCATAGGTTGTAAAAGATGTGAATCTGCTTGTCCAACAGATTTTTTAAGTGTACGTGTTTATTTAAAAAACGAAACCACTCGTAGTATGGGACTAGCTTATTAAGTAAAAACTTATAAAGAAACAGTCTTTAAAAAGTTTGTTTATCCAAGGTGAAAAAACATCTTTTTACATAAATGTTTTTTCACCTTGGATTACTTTCTTTTTAAATTAACCATTATAAATGAACCATCCATAACTATGAAAACCTATCCCTAAAAGATTGACACCAAAATAGCATATCCAAACAAAAAAAAATCCAATAGAAGCTACAAGTGCTGGTTTTTTACCTTTCCACCCTTTATTCAATCTTATATGAATATAGATTGCAAAAATTAGCCATGTTATTAACGCCCAAATTTCTTTTGGGTCCCAATTCCAATAAGATCCCCAAGCTTCGTTAGCCCATACTGCCCCTGAAAGAATACCTATAGTTAAAAGGATAAAACCGATAAATAGTGTATAATAACCCAATTGATCTAATTGTTGAATTAGTTGAAGTTTACGGAAATTTTCTACTGAAAAAGGAAAATAACTTTTCTCTTTTTTTTCTACACTAATATTTGAACATAAAAAAAGAGATGAAGAAAATTTTTCCTTTGAACTCAAAATTAAGAGAGCAATAGAAGCTAAAGATCCACATAAAAGAATTATATATGCAAGTAATATTATAATGACATGCATCATTAACCAATGAGTTTGTAAAGAAGGTACTACCGTTTCGGTTTGTTGCATTTCTTTAGGAAGAACTAAAGTAGCAAACCCGTGAGTAAACATAGCGCTTGGTGTTGTAATTGCACCCAACCAACGAATATTAGGATTTAAAACTTCCAGAATAATCTGGATCAAACATGAATTCCATGAGATAAATATTAAAGATTCATATAAATTACTTAATGGTAAATGTCTTGAGGAAAACCAACGAATTATTAATACTATCGTTAAACAAAAAAAAGTAAAAATTAAGCCTCTTTTCCCAGAAATTCTTAGTTCTTTTACTGGGTAAAAAAAGATTCCCCCAAAAAGGAAAGCAATTACTAAAATTAGAGAAAAATAGAATTGATTGAATATTTGTTCTAAAGTTACAAATAACATAGGTCCTCCTTAACTAAAAAAAAAAAAAAAAAACTAACATATTTAAACTGTTGAACTAAATAGTAGGTTTTGCCGCCACTCGGACTCGAACCGAGAAGCTCAAGCACTGCTTCCTAAGAGCAGCGTGTCTACCTATTTCACCATGGCGGCTTATTTATTTCTATATTAAATAGAAATAAATAGAAAACTATTGAAAAATTGTTTGTATTATAAAAATACAAAAATATCCAATTAGATATAGATTCATTCAAAAATAAACGGAGCCTGATCTAGATGGTCGTTGATATCACGGAGTGTTTAAGTCGTAGGTTCGACTCCTGTTGCTCCAATCTAATTTAATAAACACAAAAAAGGGGGGAGATAGTATGTTTGGATACTAGACATTTTAGTATCCAAAACAATAAAAAAAGAAATAGAAAACGAACAGTTCGAAGCAAATTGTTCTATAAAAACAACTCAAATATAAGTTTTTACCTTTTCTTTCATCAATCAATATATTGAATATAACACTTTTTTGTCAAGCAAAAAATATTCTAAAAATAGAAAACTTTTTCAAATAAACAAAACATACGTATTCTCCAAATAGAATTACGACTTCCATCAGCCGTATTAAACCAATATCTATTCATGCAGAGAAGATCCTCTAGACGATAACTAGGCCAAAGAGTTTGTTTCATTTTTATTTTCGACTCTAAATATATATTTTTAGTCATTTTTTGATGAAAATGAAAATTATTTTCAACGTTTTTTTTTTTTTTCGGTTTTTTACAATTCAAACGATTTAATATACGAAATTCCCTACGACGTTTTGGAAGAAGAATATCTTCAAGAAAGAAATTGTTAAGTTTCAAAAAAGATTCAGTCACTTGTTTCTCTAAATTTTCTTTAGGAAATAAAAATGAAATATTAATAAGTCTTCGTCTTAAAACTTTTTCCATAGGTAATTGTGAAACAGGTTTAATTACTCTTTTTAGTATTATATTTTTTATATCTTTATTACGAAAATCTAATTTTTTCATATCATGTGTAAATAAGAAAAATTCAATAGGCATATCTTGAAAATATATATTAACAAAAACTTTTATTCTTTTGGGATCATTTGCCATTTTTCGTAAAATAGAAAATTGTTTAATCAAATTGGTATAAGATATTTTCATACTTTTCCAATACAAAATTTCTTTGTGTAAAGTTTTAGCAAATAATCTATACATGTCATCATCACGCTCTTCATTTATGAAATCATCATCTTTTTGATCATCAATTAAATCTAATAACTTCTGTAAATGTTGTTCTCGGTGTCTATACTCGTTATTTGTAATTTTTTTCTTTTTTTCTATTAAAATTTCCTCAAGTATTGCTTGTTTTTCTAACGTATTACTTATATTTAATATTGTTTCCTCTTTAATTTCTTTTTTTTTCTCGTTTTTTTTAGGTTCTTTCGCTTGTTTTTTATTTTTGGAACAAAAATAAGATGCAAGATACTTTCGTTTTTCGATTTTTTTATCTATTATTTTGTCTAAGAATTCTTGCTCTGCTTTACTTTCGATCCAATTTTGTCTTATTGTAGATATTTCGGCACATTTATAACCAAACCTTTTTTTTAAAAATTTTCTTTTTTTTTCTTGTTTTGTTAATCGTTTTTGTTGTGCTGTCAAAATTTCTAGTTCTTTGTGTATACTTTCTTTTTTCTTTTTTACATCTATACCATCCTTTTCTGCTTTCTTTAGAAGTCTTTTTTTTTGTATTAATTTTTTCTTTTTTGCTTGTTCTTGTCTCCATTTTTGAATGAAAAAGGCACGTTTCTGTAGTTTTATGAATTCAAAATATACTCGTTCCTGTGTTGATAACAATTTTTTTTTTTTACTCAGTAGCTGTATTGACGGCATATTATTGCATACTTCCCAGAAACGGCATCTTTTTCGTCTACAAAAAATCCAATATCTTATAAAAAATATCTCAAACTCTCGTTTTTCTTGTTCTGTTTTTGTTTCGGAAATAAAATGAAATTTCAGAATTCCTTCGAAATGTGTGAATAATTCATTATTGATTTTGTTTGATAATTCATTTAAAAATTCTTCAGTGTCTTGAAAACCCATCTTATAATTTAAGATAGAATCGGAAAAAGATTCTTTTGGTGAATACAACCCAATTCTTTTTTTTTCTAAAAAAAACCTAGAAATCTCTTTTTTATTGAAATCAAGATAATCATATGCTAAAAGATTCAATCTATAACGTTTATTTAGCTTAAACAGAATTTTTTTTTTGTAAGATGTAAGCAACAAAGCATTTTTTTCTATTTGGTCTTCTTTGAAATTTTTCTTTTTTATTTTCCATTGTTGACTAACCTTACTTCTCCATAAATTAGGTTCTATATAAGACCATAAGAATTCTGAATTTAAATCGTAACGATCATAACAATTTATCCAATGTTTCCAATTCTTTTTCTTATATTGTTGAGGTTCTTTATATCCGCTTTTTGGATCTAATAAAAATTTTTTTATGTTTTTTTTAATGAATGGATACGACGAAGTTTTTGTTTCAAAAAACTGTGTTAAAATAGATTTATCTTTTGTTACACAACGCCATATATCGTGGAAAACATATGCTTGAGAAAGTCTCTTATCATGAGTAAGACAAAAAACTTGCTTTCTATTGAAAAAAAATATTCGTTTAAAAATTATTATCAGAGGTCTTGTGAAATAAATCCTAGATAAATAAATAATATTTCTAAAAAAATAAAAAAAAACATCTCTGTAAATAGCAAAAATTTGATCAAATTTTTGCAAAAAAAAGAACCAATTTTTGATTAGTGGCCCATTTTTTGAAATGTTGTTTTTTTTTGAGTTTCCCGTCAAAGATGATTGCTCTAATTGCTTATTCTTATTAATTATTTTTCTTCTTAAATTATCTATTTCGTTTTGTATAGCATATGATTCATGATATTTTTTTTGAATGTCTTCTTTTAAACAATTGAGACTATTTTTTATTTGAATTATCCAAGTATCATGATCTAGATAACTCAATTTTTTGATATGTTTTTCTGAAAAACATTCGTTCTTGTTCTTAGACCAAATTTGATTTAATCTTTTTTGAGAATGGATATTTGTTTCTTTCGAGTAAATACTTTTAATTTGATCTTGAACTCTTTTTATATTCGAGAAGAAGTTTTCTTCTTTAAAAAACGGAAAGGTTAAACTAAAATCTACTGAAAGTTCCGAAAGTTTCTTCTTTATTTCTACTAAAAGCGGTTGCCAAAAACCGAGTGTTCGTACCTTATTACCATAGGGGGTATAAACTTCATATCCTCCTATCGACATATAGGTAGGTTTAACTCTATGACTGGTATCCAACGGTTTATGCCAAGGTTTTAAACGAAAAGGATTCAAAATTTTGATTTGAAAACCATCTTCCCACCATTTGCCTGGACGGCTTTCTTCAGAAAATTCTATACCGTCAAAGGTACAGTTTATATAAATTTCCTGAGAAAGTTCTTCCCAGTCTTCTTGAAATTCTGGAACTTGTAATAATAAAATGCGACCGATATTTTTAATACCAATCAATAAAGGTAATACTAGTTTTCTTCTCAAGAAAGCTTGAGCTATTAATAAAGGTCCCCTAATTCTATGAAACACATGATGATCCAATTTAGCTAAATTTGCATAATATTTTTTTTTATACACGGATATTCTTAGGTTTTTCACTATTTTTGATTGTTTATCCATAGCTGATGGATTCAATCTTTGAATAAACTTATTATTTATTTTTAAAAAGACTTGAACAACCATTTTACATAAACTTCTAATACGGAAATTTAGAATCGAAACCAAAATTATCTGAAAGTCTATCTTTCTATTTATATAAGACTTGTTTTTCATTCTACAAACCACAGGAGAATGTATTTGTTTTTTTAAAGATCTAAAATTCAGACGAAAAGGTTTAATAGATCTTCCTTTTCGAGATCTTATGCTTCCTTTAAACATGTATAAACGATTATTACACGAAGCATGTTTAGCTCTGACAAATAATTCTGTATCATCGCCATATTCGTCTTCATAATATCCTGCGTTTTTTAAAGGAGCTGCGCGAAAATCTGATTTATTTGTTTGTTCTTCGTATAAAAAATCTTGAATCAAATCAGATTCCCATTGAGGTAGTTCTTTTCGAACTTCACTTTCTTCAATTTTTTGAAAAGAAGGGGTGGACAAGTTCATCTCTTTGTTTTGTATAGAATTAAGTTCTATGTCTTTACTTTTATTTGTTTCTTTGAGTTTTTCTTCCTCAATTATTTTCGATTCTAATTTTTCAAAATAGATAAAAACTAAATGCCTATTTTTCTCTTTCAAAACTAAAAACAAATTGATAATGTTTTTATAGGGAAAGTTTTTATCATTAATTTGTTTATAAAGAAGCTTGAACAGAAAATATGTGTAAACCTTATTACGATTTATTTGTGATATAGTTTTTATTACTATATTTTTTTCTTTCTTTTTGTTTTCAAAAAAAGGATCTTTACAATTGAAATATTTCCATTGCGAAAAAGATTCAATATTAGGAAATATTGAACGAACATGATCGAAAGAAAAGTAGTTCCAAGGCATTTTCTCGTTTTCCTTTTTTGAGTCCATAAAAATAAGCTTAATATATTCGTTCTCTTTTTCAAGCGAAGAACTACAAATACTTTTAATACCATAAAAATAGCTATGAAAAACTATATTTTTTGACTTTTTTATGTAATATACATATGAGTTTTGCAAATTTTTTCTCTTTTGATAATCAGAAAAATCTAACAGATCAAAAAATGTTCTACTTTTTATCATCTGTTCTTTTTTTTGTTGTTCTTCAACAATAATTTGTTCAATTAAGTCTTGTTCAGTTTTTTCAAACCGAAGAATAAAACGATTTTTTACTGTATCATAAAAATCTAATTTTTCTTTTATTCGTCCCATAGCAAGAAGAAGTCTTTCTTCAGGTGTGATTTCTTCTTCTTCTTCAGGAAACATTTCGAAAGTAATTGAATCCCTTCCTTTTTGCATTTCGTAAACATTTTTATACTCTTTTTCCTGTAGTTCTTTTTTCTTCAATCTTTTTTCTAATTTATTCCATAAAATTTCTATTGCTCTTTCTTCTTTTCGCTTTTTTCTTTCCTCGTTATATACTTTCCCAAATGCTTTCCATCTCGTCATCGATAATTTTTCTACTAGTTTATAATATTTCATTAACAAACGAGATGATTTACAAAGTAAAGGATCTTCAAATTCTTGAAAAGTTTCTCCTCGAGAGAGTGTTAATTGTATTTTTTTTTCCAATGCTTCTTTCTTTGTACTTCCCGCGCGTTCCTGGATCCACATTTTTCTTTTTTTAGGCCAAAGTATAGTTTTTTCTTTTATCAGTTGGTATACACGTTGGAGAACGAATTTGATCATAGTTGGTTGAAAAGTTAAAGCCCAATCATAGACTCGAATTGGCTTAACTGTAACTGTATATCTTTTTTGGTTTTCTTCTCTCGCTAGAGTTTCGGCTTTATTGATTCTATTTACTCTATTCCTAAATTCTTTCCATAAAACATTTTTTCTATTTTTCAAATTATTTGTCCATATTTTCTCATTATGAGAATAAGTTTTTTTCAAATTTTCTAAATTTTTAGCTAAGATGAATTTCGTTGGTAATAATGTAAAACAAAGCTTTTCTTTACCGTCACTATAGCAGTGACCAAAAAAGTATTGGGATACTCGGTCTTTTAGAAAAGGTAAGAAACTTACGCCAGGTTTTATGTATGTATTTCGTATCCATCTCTGATAATTAAAAAATAAAACAGGCCACTCCAAAGGCCATAATTTTTTCCATTTTGAAAAAGTATTTTTTTGGACTAAACTATCTTCTTTCTTTTTTTCTAAAGATGTACCTTTTTCAAGGTCCCATACTAAACTTTGATCTGTTTGTTCGTTATCATTTTTTACCCAAGAGAAATTTGTTCGCCACGGATAAATAGAGCATGGTATTCGTACTGATCCTAGGAAACAATAGATATAACAAAAAAAAATTAGACCACAAAATCTTTTTATTTGATAGTTTGTATATGTACTTTTGTTCAAACGGATAAATAGCAATTTTATAAAATGAAGCAAAAGTAAATTACTCCCAACATAGCCACAAAAAACACAAAGAACAAAAACAAAATTAGAACTATATCTAAAAAGAAAAACATTAATAAGTCTTGTTAATGTCGAATTGCCGAAAATAACAGGGTTAAGCAATTGAATAAGACATCCATCTATAAAAAAAGTACAGTTTTTTTGCAATGAGCAAAAAACAGTTTGTATTTCCCGTTTTTTTTTATATACAAAAAAACGGGAAACTAAGTAAGGCAAAACTACTAAAGACATTAAATGAGGTTTTATTAATGTTTGGTAAAATGGAGCATAATAGATAGATAGATATATTAAAAATTGTCCTGCAAAAGATCCACTAACAAAGATTTTGCCTTCTGGGATTCCGATAAAAAGAAAAGTTCTTAAAGAAAAGAAAAAGTTTGGACCAAGAGATAAATTTGATAAAAATCCGTACAATATTCCAATCGTCACGTTTTTTGGAACAGCCAT